ATCTAGTTGGAATAATCACATTAATAGTTGCATTGATAATTATCTTCGTTTTGAAGTCAGTATTAATAGTTCCATTTCGGGTGGTACCGACAATTACAGTGACAGTTACATTTATAGTTTCATTTGTACTGAAAATGGAACTGGTAGTAAAAGTGGGAGTTCTGGTATAAGAACTAGTAAAAGTGGGAGTTCTGGTATAAGAACTAGTAAAAGTGGGAGTTCTGGTATAAGAACTAGTAAAAGTGGGAGTTCTGGTATAAGAACTAGTAAAAATGGCAGTGATTTCAATATAAGAAGAAGATCTAATGATTTCGGTAGAAAAAAAAAATACAGACATTTATGGATTCAATGCGAAAATTGTTATGGATTAAATTATAAAAAACTTTTTAGGTCAAAAATGAATATTTGTGAACAGTGTGGATATCATTTGAAAATGAGCAGTTCAGATAGAATCGAACTTTCGATTGATCCGGGGACTTGGGATCCTATGGATGAAGATATGGTCTCCATGGACCCCATTGAATTTCATTCAGAGGGGAAACCCTATAGAGATTATATCGATTTTTATCAAAGAAACACAGGTTTAACTGAAGCTGTTCAAACAGGCATAGGTCAACTAAATGGTATTCCCATAGCAATTGGAGTTATGGATTTTAAGTTCATGGGAGGTAGTATGGGATCTGTAGTAGGCGAGAAAATCACCCGTTTGATCGAGTATGCTACTAATCGATCTCTACCTGTCATTATTGTGTGTGCTTCTGGAGGAGCGCGCATGCAAGAAGGAAGTTTGAGTTTGATGCAAATGGCTAAAATATCTTCCGCTTCATATAATTATCAATCAAATAAAAAATTATTCTATGTATCAATCCTTACATCTCCTACAACCGGTGGAGTAACAGCCAGTTTTGGTATGTTGGGAGATGTCATTGTTGCTGAACCTAATGCCCACATTGCATTTGCGGGCAAAAGAGTAATTGAACAAACATTGAATAAGACAGTACCCGATGGTTCACAAGCGGCTGAGTATTTATTCCATAAAGGCTTATTTGACCCAATTGTACCACGTAATCCTTTAAAAGGTGTTCTGAGTGAGTTATTTCAGCTCCACGGTTTCTTTCCCTTGAATCAAAATTCAAAAAATGAATAAAGTATAGTACTAAATTCAGTTATTTGTAGCGAACAAATATTTAGTTCATCGTAATCAAAAAAAACGAAAAAGGATGGTGTTTTCTTTGATGACATAAGTTCTACTTGTAATAAGAGTTAGAAGTTTCGGGTAATTACTTTTTCGTTTTTCCTCCAGATCCATTTTTTTATCCTACCTCTATTCATGATTAGTAATCACGAACCTTCTATCAACAGGATAAAAAAGTGAATTTCTCCCTCCGAGGAATTAGAATTAGGGAAAATAAAAAAAAAAATGATCTGGCCTTCTTACGTATTAATATAGACAATAAAAAAAAATATCGAAATCAAAATAAAAAGAAATAAATATAAAATAGAGAATAGAAGTTATTTCTATATCTATTGATAACCCCCATTTTTTACTATGAATCCCCGTTTGTTGGATGGATCGAATTAGTTAGAGTCGCAAACTCCTAATAAAATCTTTTATTTTCATAATAAACTCCTTATTAGATTAGAAAGATAGAAAGAAATAAGGATGGGAAAAGAATAATAAAATTTATTAATAAAGCGAATTATCATACATATTCGTGTAGAAAGATGAATAGGTACACTTATCTTATTTAGTTCTACATTCCTTGCACTTATTAACTACTTCTTATTAACTACTTATTAACTACTTATATTATAAATATGAATTTCTTATAAATATGAATTTCTAAATATTAATATTTTTTATTTAATAAATTATTAATAAATAATTATAAAAATTATTAATAAATAATTATAAATTATATATAATATAATTATAATATTTATATTATATATAATATAAATATAATTATTAAATAATATTTTTATATATAATAAATAATATTATAAATATAATACAGTTTATGATATATACTTAGGATAGATATACTTATCATATCATAAGATATCTTTCTCTTTCTAATAGATAGAAATATTAAATCGAGGCACCCATTCTATGACAGATCTCAACTTACCCTCTATTTTTGTGCCTTTAGTGGGCCTAGTATTTCCGGCAATTGCAATGGCTTCTTTATCTCTTCATGTCCAAAAAAATAAGATTGTCTAGATCCGATGGGACCAAATCTCATCAATTTATTTCAACACTGGATCATAATACAGATATTTATTTAGTGTAATATGGTACGATATGTGACTCTTTACGAACACAAATGAAAGAACTATTATGCATTTATGCGGATACATGATATCCGCATACCTGCATGTATATGCAGGTATAGCTGGTTAAATTCAAAATGGATCGGCGAATATTTTATTTAAATGGAAAGTCAATGTATCTAACAAATTACTTCTAACGGTTTACATCAGAATAGTGCTAGTTAATGAAAGTTACTTCGGGATCAAGAAAGTAAAATTCATTTTGGTTATTCTCTCAATTCCAATCGAATGCAACTGGATCTAGTAGAGTATGAATTGGCGATCAGAACATATATGGATAGAACTTATAATGGGGTCTCGAAAAACAAGTAATTTTTTCTGGGCCTGTATCCTTTTTTTAGGTTCACTAGGATTCTTAGTGGTTGGAACTTCCAGTTATCTTGGTAGGAATCTGATATCCGTATTTCCATCTCAGCAAATTCTTTTTTTTCCACAAGGGATCGTGATGTCTTTCTATGGGATCGCAGGTCTATTCATTAGCTCCTATTTGTGGTGCACAATTTCATGGAATGTAGGTAGTGGTTATGACAGATTCGATAGAAAAGAAGGAATAGTGTGTATTTTTCGTTGGGGATTTCCTGGAATAAATCGTCGCATCTTCCTTCGCTTACTTATGAGAGATATACAATCAATCAGAATGGAGGTTAAAGAGGGTCTTTATCCTCGTCGTGTCCTTTATATGGAAATCAGAGGCCAAGGAGCCATTCCCTTGACTCGTACTGATGAGTATTTTACTCCACGAGAAATTGAACAAAAAGCTGCCGAATTGGCCTATTTCTTGCGCGTACCAATTGAAGTATTTTGAAATGAACTGAAGAAAAAATGGAAAAAAACTTGCTAATTTCCTTTTTAATACAACCGTCGACTCTATCTGATATTTCTCTGAAGTACGAGTTCTATAAAAAGGTATTGAACCCATGGGTCTATTTCCTATTTTTGTGTAATAATTTAGATCTAGGATCTAGAAGGAAAGGAATATAGAAATAGAATAAGGGTCCTTTTAGGATAAAAATGAAAAAAAAAAAGAAAGCCTGGGTCTCCCTCCCATATATTTCATCCATAATATTTTTGCCCTGGTGGGTCTCTCTCTCATTTAATAAATGTCTGGAACCTTGGGTTACTAATTGGTGGAATACCGGGAAATCCGAAACTTTTTTGAATGATATTCAAGAGAAAAACGTTCTAGAAAGATTCATAGAATTGGAAGAACTATTCCTCTTGGATGAAATGATAAAGGAGTACCCGGAAACGCATATACAAAAACTTCGTATAGGAATACACAAGGAAACGATACAATTGGTCAAAACACACAATGAATATCATCTCCATATCATTTTTGATTTCTCGACAAATATAATTTGTTTCGCTATTCTAAGTGGTTATTTTATTCTGGGTAATGAAGAACTTGTCATTCTTAATTCTTGGATTCAGGAATTCCTCTATAACTTAAGTGACACAATAAAAGCTTTTTTGATTCTTTTAGTTACTGATTTATGGATCGGATTTCATTCGACCCATGGTTGGGAACTAATGATTGGTTCGGTCTACAACGATTTTGGATTGGTTCATAACGATCAAATTATATCTAGTCTTGTTTCCACTTTTCCAGTGATTTTAGATACAATTGTGAAATATTGGATCTTCTATTATTTAAATCGTGTATCTCCTTCACTTGTAGTTATTTATCATTCAATGAATGAATGAAGAACTCATTTGATCTCCTGATATCAATCAAATCAGAATCTTTCTTCGTATATAAAGAAAGCATTTTCAATCTTACTTAATTCTTTATACTTCTAGCTCTTCAAGGTATTCGTCCTATATTCCAGTACAATTATCCCAGTACAATGACAGACTCGTGTATAGGGAACTATACTAGCTACCTATCTAATTTATTGTAGAAATTCCGGGATCAATGATTGGACATGCAAAATAGAAATACTTTTTCTTGGGTAAAGGAACAGATGACTCAATTGATTTCTGTATCGATCATGATATATGTAATAACTCGGGCATCTATTTCAAATGCATATCCCATTTTTGCGCAGCAGGGTTATGAAAACCCACGAGAAGCAACTGGACGAATTGTATGTGCCAATTGCCATTTAGCTAATAAGCCCGTGGATATTGAAGTTCCGCAAGCCGTGCTTCCTGATACTGTATTTGAAGCAGTTGTTCGAATCCCTTATGATATGCAACTGAAACAAGTTCTTGCTAATGGTAAAAAGGGGGCTTTGAATGTAGGGGCTGTTCTTATTTTACCCGAGGGATTCGAGTTAGCCCCCCCCGATCGTATTTCTCCCGAGGTGAGAGAAAAGATGGGAAATCTGTCTTTTCAGAGTTATCGTCCCAATAAAAGAAATATTCTTGTGATAGGTCCTGTTCCCGGTCAGAAATATAGTGAAATCGCCTTTCCCATTCTTTCCCCCGACCCTGCTACGAGGAAAGACGTTCACTTCTTAAAATATCCCATATATGTAGGTGGGAACAGAGGAAGGGGTCAGATTTATCCTGATGGGAGCAAGAGTAACAATACAGTCTATAATGCTACATCAGCAGGTATAGTAAGCAGAATAGTACGTAAAGAAAAAGGAGGATATGAAATAACCATAGTTGATGCATCGGATGGACATCAAGTGGTTGATATTGTACCTCCAGGACCAGAA